TAAGCCTAGTCCAGCTGTCCTTGTTATTGCCCCTCCGGTTCCGGTTGCTGTGGGTCCAGTCGACCCTCTTCCAAGACAAGATTATGGGCAAGAGAAGGGGCTATTCGAGTACTTCTTCCTCCCGAGATTGCTTTTCTTGTTATCAAAAGTCAGGGGCAGGATAAGAAATAGAGAATCCCCCTATCGATCCCTATCGAGCCAGCCCAGGCTAGGAAATCTCCCTTAGTTTAATTAGTCTCTCCAACCCGCCTAGTCAAAAGCCCTTTTTTTAGTTTAACCTGAATATAAAGAGACCTTCTATTGGGAGGACTAGTCTTTTTGCGTAAGCCGCCTTGCTCTAAGAATCATCTCTTCTCCCCGCGAGGGAGTAGCCTTTGCCAAAGAAGCGCTAATTACTTGTTGCATTGCCTGCGTTAGGAGATGAGTGCACTTGAGAAGAATGAGACATGGGACAAAGAAGTTAAAACAAACAAAAAAGGGGCCAGAACATAAGAAGGTGGTAGACAATTTAGAGAGCTTGGAGGAAAAGATCAAGACCATCAAGGGTATAGAGAGGCACCAAGTTCGCAGAGATCTGCTTCTTCTCAGACAGCTCCCCCACAAACCCCAGATTTGTATTAGTATAATGGAAGAGGGTGAAGTCTTACTCATCTCCGCGCGTCTACTGTGGGGAAATGTGTTCTTACGGAGATAAAAGCTACTAATCCAACAGTTCCAGAAGAGTCTCACCGGCCCGAAAGAGATGTACCGAAGCTCTCAAGCGGCCCGGCCTATGCCGAGAGGGTTACAGCGGGCAATCATTAATATGCCTTGGGGAAGTCATGCACCTGGCCTAGACGGATAAAGGAAAGATTCTCTCACCGAAAACAAGTAAACGAAATAATTACTAGTGCCCGATCGAAATGTCACTTCCTTGCCTTAGGGCAGGGTTTGACACTATATAAGGACCAGGTAATTTCTTAAAGAATGCCTTTACCTCCTTTACTTACTTTATTGGCCCCGCTCCGCACCTGTCTTGCTTGTCTTTCTTCCTCCTCTTCTCCTTCGATACGTGCCTGCTACTGCAGCAGCTAGAGAGAGAAAAGAAAAGTACGGATTCGGACATGGGAGCATTAGGAAGATTCTTTCTAGCTTATGTGATTCACTCCTTAAAGAAGGTAGTTGGCTTACTTGCTTTTGAGAGGACAGGTAGTTTACGAAGAGAAGACAGACGCAAGACTCATCCCGATGGATGCGAGACAGCAGAGGATGTGGGAGCTTTCTTTCCCAAGGAAGAGCCCAAGCAATGCCCTTGGGAGCGCATTGCTTTCGGTGCAATCCAACTCTCTTCCCCTGCTTCGCCTAACTGAGAAAAGACAGAAGCAGCACCGCTAGTGCACTTGAAGCTATTTCCTGTAAGGTATAGACCAAGTCATTTAATTGTACCGGTCCTGCTCTTTCTTTTGTTTGTGCCAACCTTCTCGCCCTAGCCCTGTGTCCACAATTCCAGGCCTTAAATCAAAGTCTTGGAGTCAACTAGAAGGTAGGTGGAAGGCCCTAACCGAGAGAGGGTCCACGGTGGCTACGGGGAACCAGAGCCCGCACGAAGGATTCAATGCAGAATGAGTTCTTATCTTATCTTTCTTATGATATTAGCTGTAATGACAAATCTCTTGAAAAACGAAGACCTTGACTAGTAGCCGGCTGACTTACGAATACCAGAATCTCTAAAAGAGGGCTTTCTCTAATAGGGGAAAAGCATTGGCATTCTATTAAAGCGGCGCAGTCAGAAAGTAAAGCAGGAGGCAGAAGGTGGGGAAGGAATGATTCTCAGAAAAAGGGTAGGGTTAGGGGATTGGTCTGGAGTGGAGCCGGGGTAAGGAGCGAGTTCAGTTCCCAGAAAGAATAGGCAGCTGTTAGAGTAGCGGTCGGTGGGAATAGTCCTAGCTTTCTTTACAGAACAGATTCAAGTGCCATCCTCCAGGATTTAGCTGTTGAAGGAATAGGAACAGCTCTTATTCACGACTCTGCTGCCATTGAATTTGTTGAGTTTGCTCCTCTCGTAGATAAGAGAAAGGCAGCTTAAAGGAAAGCAGTTGTAAAAGAGAAAAATCCCCTACCCAGCATTAGACTTTATTACCGCCGTTGGACTAAAGCATTGGGAAAGGGCCTACCCCTACTCGAAAGGAAGTTAAGTCGCCCAGTGAAGGAACCCAGGGAGAAGCTTTTGTCTCTTTTGTTGAATCGACTCTTCACTCATGCTTTTCTGTTAAAAAGAAGAAGATATTGCCCTCGGTGCGCTAGGAAGAGGCTTTCCGAAACCATTGATTGAATGGTTTGGTCGAAAAGAAAGGAATTAGCTCTGCTTCGAGGAACTAGCCTTTTCGAATATGATTTTCGAGATGTAGAAGGAGCTCCACCGATAGCGAAGGACGGAGTTAGTGCATTTATGCAGAGACTAAAAAAGATTCCGATTCAAGCTCTGAACCAAAGCTAATTCTTTTCTCTATTGTACCCTCATCGACACCGAATCTCCAGGTATATTAGCTCCAATCGGGCAAGTAAGGAGTAAATAGTCTTTACCTTTATTGTTGCCATATAAAGAGATGGTCTATCAGTATGAAAAACTTATAGAATTTCCAGTGGATTTTCCCACCCATGTGGAAAATTTTATTTCCACTCTGGACGTCAACCATGGTATTCCATTCTATACTAATGGAGACTATGATACAATAGTCCAAGCCTTGAGCATTGAAAGCCCTAGTTCCACCCCCCAAAACGACGGAATTCAAAACAAGGCACATGATCTGTGTGAGACGTATAAAAGGCGCCTTGACTAAGCAGGTACGGGGATGGCATTAGTAGGGGGATTAGAAGGTGCAAAATCAATGGGTGCCGGAGCGACTACAACCATGTCCGAACGACTGCTTTCTTATAGGCGGGGACCACCATTTGCATTTTGAAATGCTTTCTATTTATTCTATAGATGGACTATAACGAGGCGGACGACAGACCCACTCACGATCTACTAAAGGGAAAGTAGCTTGATATTGGTTCGAATCCTATTCGTGAGATTTCTCAGTCTCTTCACCCACAAGGGAATCCATCTGTGAGTTTCCTTGGTTAGAATACGCTTGGGATGCCAGAATGTCAGGATAATTGGTCTACCTACAAAACAACCAGTGCCCTCCTTCCAGAACAGCTCTTCTAGCATCATCACTAAAGAACCTCAAGAAGTGGAAACCATCCTCGTGGTAGATCACCTTGGTTAATCCTTCTGAATACAAAATTGGATGCGCAATGGAGTTAACAGCATAGAAAGGAAGCTTTTGTAGCCAACTAGACACTCACTCCATTTTTTATTAGCCTCCTCAATCACCTTCGTCTCGGTTTATGGAAAGTCGGAGCAACGTCTTCTCTTACGTAATTTTATTATATATTCTCTTTTTAAGCCTCAAAGCTCTAGTCGTACCATACACTGATTCTTGCTGTTGCTTCAGATAAGATGACTGAACGTCTTCAGGATGTCTTAAACGTTGGGTGGAAGTTTGAAAAAGATTGGACTACTTCCTATGGTAAAGAAGTCCCAATCCTGGAAGAATAACACAGCACAGGAAGGATCGCTTTCTCTACTGATGCGGGAGCTGGCAAGAGGAGGTTGTTTGCTATTGGCAACTATGTCCTCCAACGCGCTTTAAAACCTCTTAACGATTTCTTAATGAGATCGTTGAAGGCTATCCCTATGGATGGGACTTTCAACCAAACCGCTCCGGTGGAACGGTTGGCAGGCTCATCTATAACGTATTCTGTAGATCTTAAGGAAAGCAGACGGGGAAACAATCAATAAGCTTCCTGCCTGGTATCTGATTGGATGCACTGGCCAGGCTATCTCATAGTCTGGTACTCACTGCCAGTAGACTGAATCAGGTAGACAGTCAGCTCTCTTACAGCCGGTTACTGCGATTGATTGGGGAGAGAGTGCTAGTCTAACTGCCGGTACGGGTATGATAATAGATAGAGGATCCGCCAGTCCTAGAATCAGAAAGTAGCTTGTCTGCCGGACTGGCTGCTTCATTGAATGTGTCGATCTTATTCTATATAAGGAGTTGATTTGCATCCTTGTCTGGCAGTTAGCTAAGCGAGAAGCTGTGATCGAGGAAGCCCCGCCCAGTAGTGCCTCTACTCTACTAGTCCTAGTACTAGATACTAGATAGACAGGCCGATCACCGGTGGCATAAGATCCTTCTCTGCTTGTCTAACTCAAGCCAGATAGCAGCAATCACTCGAAATAGTCATATGCGGAACACATGCAAGTCCAGATTGAAATATAAGATAGCAAAGTCTATCTCTGAAGACCAAAAGGAAATGTTGGGGGGGACAGGTCTCTAGGGAAGAAATGCCAGAGGTCTAACCTAACCGTTTGTTTCATGCAGTGAAGCGGGCTAGAGCCAGAAGTACGGGATTGTTTGAAGGCCTTTCCGGTTTCAGCCAACTATATATAGTGTCAAGGAATAGAATTTCTTTTGGGCAAGTAAAGTCAAAAGAAAGGGCAATATTCCAAAAAGTAGTTCCTGACTCCAATCAGTCAACTACGGGCGGTAAAAGAGCTGGTAGTGAATCTTCGGCGCAAGCTGTAGGAGTAGGACTAGTTTAGGTTTAGGCGAGGGAAGAAGCAACGGCTAACGAGATAGGGGCGACAAAGCGAGGGGATTGAGCCTTTCTCCTAGCGCAAGAGTTTTCGTCGCTGGATTAAGACGACTTAGCTACTTACTTGTCTGAAAGCGGAAAAGGAAGGTGACTAACTTCATTCGGTAAAGCTAGATAGCAACCGAAAGAGGCACATAAAAAAAAAGATCTTTTGCCCGGAAGACAAGATCGCAAGGGAAAGTTCCATGAATCAGCAAATCCTTGTTTTTAGTTATTAGGTTAAGCGTGAGCAGCGTGGGCATGAAGCTAGCAGCAGCGAGCGATTTGCGGTCGTGATAAAAAGGTATGAAGTATATGATTATATCAGCAGATGTGTGTGTAACTTGATCTTCTCCGCAAGAGACTCCAACGGGAACTAAAGAGTCTTACAAAAGTCCTACCACGAGAAGGGTTTACCAACTCCAATCGGTTCTAGATAGTGGTAATAACTATTTTTATGCATTTTGCATATTTACCTAATTATGGAATAGCCAAAAGACAACACCAAGTGCCGTTCGGGAACAAGTGAAAACATAGGCCCAGGCGGTAGAGCCAAGGTAACTAAAAAAAACAATTCTCAATTTTTTGATCGCCCAAATTTAGTATTCCACCTCTAAGGGTCAGAATCTTGCTCGGCTGTCCTTTCAATCCACTATGCCAGCACACCAAGGCTTGGTTGAAGAATGGTTGGTGAATATGCATGCTTCCCCCCTATTCCCGCTCATTATATATAACCGACTAGCTGATATTCCAGTAAAGGAGTCAAGCCCGCGCAGAAAAACCTTTGAATTAGTGGGTAACTTCCTCTCATCCACAACCCCGGCTACCCATAGTTTGAAGGGAAAGTTTATCCCCCCTAAATAGGTTGGGGCAGCCCTATGCCGCGATGATGACTAAATAGATTATTCCCGCGAAACCAAAGCGCTTCATAGTTTTAGAAACTTTTAGGCCGGCCATTCACCCCATGCCCATCCTTTGATGCCGATGCCGGCAAGCGTTCCCCTCCCCTTTTCCATTGTTGAAACGGGCCTTCCTCTTTTGCAGGAAGGTTCACTATGTAAACTTTGGAAACTCTCCTAACAGGCAGAGACAGCTCAAAAGAGGGATTGGCGGGAATTTCCTTCTTTCATCCCTAGCAACCCAAAAAACATCCTACGTTGTGAACTGATTTCCTGAGCTCTTCTTTGATAGATTGAAATCCGATTTTAGAGTTAGAGTATCTTGAAGTGCTGGGCTCAATAGTATCCTTCCGTGAGATGAGCTGGGCAAGGATAGGTGAATTCTTGTATAAGGAAGAAGCGGAAGAGCGACTTGAAAGAAAGGTTGGAAGAACTAGTCCCTTACTTGAATTAGGAATCTCAACTCGATCTTAGCGGATCTAACTTGAACTCCTTCTGTCTTAGCCTACCATCTTTATCTTCTATCCCCTGGAGCTCTCGTTTTGAGAGGATAAGTAGCTGACCTCTTTCTAGTAATCCCCTTAGTCTCCAATCTAAGAGAAAAGTAGCTCCTGGCTTCATGTCTTGCTGATCGATTGACTTCTTTTCTCAAGTTTAGTTTCTCTTTCAGTTGGTGATTGGGGATTGGCATAGTTCCCGTCTCCCCCATTTCTGGCCAAAGAAAAAGAAGGGGAATTCCTTCAAGGCAGCAGGAACGAATGGATAAAAAAACATGATTGTTCGCCGAACACAAGACCTGGTTATACGGGAGAAAAACGAGTATCAATAAGGAAAGGGCTTTCCCTATTAAGGAGGCGGATCCATTTCGGATGCTTTAGATATAGCAACCTGGGGATTAGTATAAGTAAGGGAATCAGTAATCGTTCTTGCTTGTTGGTCTGTTTGCTTTCGGCTTTGCAATTCAATAAAAAAAATAAAGAAGAGAAGAGAATCTTGTTGAGAGTTACTGCCCAATGGGAAAGATCAAGGTAACTTCCGCCTCCAAGGATAATCTAGAGTCGAGAAGCGACTAAAATCTCGTATATAGAGAGAGTCAAGCCGTTCCAATCTGCTATAGCAAGTCCTTCTTCACTGGAAGGATGGAACCCTGATTGGTATGCCAACATTTTATCTGGGTAGGTTGACCACATTGGAGGAAACTGGTTACCGGGCTTGTTACCATGTCTCCCGAGTGATGATCTCCTCAGTACATATGGCGTAAGATGTGATTCTACATCTCTAGTTTTGTGCCGCCCGAGGAACACTCTTTTTTTTTTTTGAATTATTGAACCGTAGCCCCGGAATTCAAAGGAGCAGAACTGACTGCTGGTGGAGCAATGGCTGATGGGAAGGTTGACTGACGATAGGTGTTTGGGTGGCGTGGAAGGCCGTGCTGTACTTTTTTTTTGGAATGGAACTCCTATATTGCGTAGATAGAGGTACCGTCCCACCCCAGAGAAAGGAGCGCATTAGCTGTTCTACTTGTTTTGTTGTTTAACAACTTTTCCAGGGAGAATGAGGAAGCCCGCCCAATAAACTTGCATGGAGAAAAGGATGGAGTTTATCAGCTGTAACCGGCCAGCGTAGGAGAGGCTTCTACCCGTCCAATGTTGAAGTTTGGATGGTTTTCTGTCCACAAGTACTTTGCAATCACTAGCTTTGAGCTTTGTCGTAAGTTGGGGTACCCCTAATGACCTTACGGGAAGTTTTCCTTCCTTGTAACCCAGCATGTTCGTGATCTGATTCTTTGTGGTTTCCTTTACTAAAATAATTAAAATGAAAACCTCACTCTTAGCCGGATTTGGGGTGAGACCAGAAAGATGTTGAAAGATATGGAGGACATTGTTGATAATGGCAATAGATTCTAAGTCACCATTGCTGAACACCATGAGATCATCCGCAAAGCATAGATGCGATATTTCCTCATTTTGACACCTCCAGTGATAGTCTTTGGGGCTTATCCGGTGCTCTATTTCATGTAGTCGGAATATCTGGTTTCTTTTCCTACTAATGCCAGATCTGATTCAATAGGAAAAGAACCTTAGACCCCGTCTGGTATTCAATTCACTAGCTTCGACCACTGTCATGTCACTCCCGTTCTTAAAGAGTCAAAGTGCTTTGAGGAAGAAGGGGAAGATAATAAGCTCTTTTTCTTTTTGCACCTGAATCAATAGTAGACAGATATAGACAGTGTGCAGTGAGGGTGGTTGTAAATCACTAGGTAACCTAACCAGTCTTTACTTAAGTCGGCCCAAGCAATGCCCCAAGACTCCCATGTCTTTCTTGGTTGGACCAACCCAACCGGCCAACAAGTCTCTCTTTTTTTTTGAGAGGCCATCTTTCTTGTCAAGTACCTCTTCAACTCTTTCTTCAACTAGGTCGGACGCGCAAAGCGCTCCACCTGAGTTAGAGCGGGTATTTGATCGAATCTGTGATGAATACGCAGAGTGGGTGGTGAGAGCCGGTAAGCAATTACCCCCAGAATGGAGCATGCCGGACCTTGTTCGGACAGTGATTGGGGACGAGGCTATTCACATCCCAGGCTTTCTCAAGGATTCATATGTTGATGTTATGTTACATGGACAAAATAGTTGGTTATGCAACGAGGTTTTTCAGTTTTTGGATTTTATTACCAGCTCGGTAATGTAATATAAACATAACATCTTAGTCTTTATAGAGCTGCGGCATTCCCCCTTCCTTTTTACTTTAATTGAAGTTTGATTGTGTTAATTGTTCTTTATTGGCTCTATATTCATTTCATACTCTATTTATTTCATATAGTCAATTTGGACTGACTTGTGGGGGGGGGTCTCAGCCTCTGGACTTTGAGTGGATTTGCTGTTTCGACAACGGCGCTGACAGTTCCAATCTGCCGGCGTTGGAATCGTCGTCAAGTTCCGAGTCTCTGGCTACTTTTCGAAATGTTATCGCAGCAGAAAATGAAGCGGAAATATATGAGCGAATTAGGGTTCTCGAGAACCAGCATTACTACAATATCCCCCCTCAGAATAACCCGGGAGATTACGCGAGGCTGGTTCGAGAGCACTTCGATCAAGCCCTAAACGTAGATCACTACAGGGAAATCTTTGATCGAGAGTATCTCGAACTATGCGTATTAGAGAAAAAGGCCGGTCTGCAGGATAAACTCTTCAATCTGATGCTTGATGAGCAGAATCTTGCTCGAATTATGGAGCTATCTCCCTATTCAAATAGTTGGCAGGAAGCCTACGACTTCATTCAGGAGAAGGTTTCCCCGCTTAGCTCCCTTGAACATGCCTATCCGCGCCATCTCATGGATGGAAGTCTGACGTTCTTTATAGAACAAGTAAACCTAAGCGGCCGCAATTCAGAAATCTATCGTGAATTCTACTCGCATTTCACCGATGACGAATTCCGTCGACAACTGGGGTTGCCCTTACCATAATAGGTTATAAGGTAAAAAATTAAGCCGGGCTTCAAATCATAACTAGGTTTTAGTCTCCTTCGGTCATGGCCTTTTTCAGTAAAGATTGGGATTTATAGTTCTTGCATTAACCGGTCTTGAATTAGGTGTAGGTAACTAAATTTGATTGTCTTATTGCGGGGTCTTACTGCTTTTTTTTGGATTCCTCATACTCAATGAATGAAGATTCAAACAAAAAGGAAAAGGGTCAAACCATATCTTACTGAAGAATCTGACTGAATGAGGATCAGAGAGCTCTTTATGTGGTCTCACTTTACCACCATATGAAATGCGCGAAACTTCGATTGGTGGAAGCCAGTCCATGAAGATTCTCCCTTTTCTTACGTGCAATTCCCCTCTTTCGGTAAGCATCCAGTATCTCAGCAAATGAACATTTCTCTAAGCTTATCCTGTAGCTTATACGTCGTTTGAAAGCTGCTTCAAGGATCGAATAGCTAAGGTTCGTTGACGATCCCTGGCTACAATCCCAGGGACATCATAAATAGTACCTGCTACTCCTACTTTTTCCACTTCGCATATGGGCTTTATATTCTCTACGGCGTCAACCATAAGTTTGATTACATCGCGTTCAGTTTGAGCTGGGAAGTAGTTTTGCTATTCCTTATCGAGCTTCTATTTCATCCCTTAAAGGAGATTCGGGAAAAGATAGAATAGGAAGACGTGTTTCCAGAACAAACAAGATACGGGTTGAGAGGGGGAAGTTAGCAAAGTTAGACAAGATTGGAATGGGCATAGGAACATGTATTGATGTACCAGATCGGCTAATGCTCCCAGGTTGATGCAAAGTATTCCACCAGTTGACTGAAGACTTTATAATAGGGATATCGATCGGTCCAGCACGGATTGAAATAGGAGCCGGTTCGACAGGAAGCTTTTGAAAACGCAGTGCACCCAGGTAAATCAGAAACGATATGAATACAGAGGTTAAACGAGCATCCCACACCCAAAAGGTGCCCCACATAGGTATTCCCCGAAACCCCCCAGTAACTAAGGTAAACAACGTAAAAAAAGCACCCATTTCTGTACCGGTTCCGGAAGAGCAAAGAAAAAGGGGATGTTTTGTTAATAGGAATAATAAAGTGTTTATAGCCGTAGCGATATAAACAAGAATACTCATCCGAGCCGCAGGAACATGTACATACAGAATACGAGAATTTCCACCTTGTTGAAGATCTAATGGTGCTACCCGAAGACTTAAATGAATAGCCATCGCTGTTAAGAACAACCGAGATCCAATGAAAATTAGCGCTGCGCTTCTGGTCTTTGACATCAAAAAAGAAGGTTGTAATAACGAAAGGGACATCTGAGAATTTTGTCCGAGCTAGTGGAACAAGAAAGACATGGATCTATATTCAATACGCAATCAAAGGATTTATCCCTTCGCAGAATTCCCCCTGCTTTGTTTTCGCTCCGCTCGTGCGTGGCACTCCTTGCTCGCGGAGCGGCATACATACCGCAAAAAACAAAAAGAAAGAAGAGAGAGCCCGGCCTCTGCTGAGGTTTAAGTACTAGAATTTTGATTATCTAAATGGACAACCCTTCGAAAGACTTTTTCCTTCAATCTTCTTTCTCATATTAATTATACTTAATAGCTCTCAATAAAACCTTTTATCTATCGCCAGATAGGACTCTTGGGGTTTCCTATACAGGCGTGGACCTGCTGAAGATGCCGTAACCGCTGTTGATTAGACGTGAAGCGGTTCAGATCGGCGAAGTAGGCATCAATACCTCTGCCAATATTGGCATCCTCGTCTATCCGAAGGGGAAGGCTTCCCTCTTTATATAAAGCGAGGGTCTTTTCGGCTATCCTGCTCTCGCAGAGGCTGAAATGGTTTTCTGTCAACCGCCACTCCTTAGACGAAATCAGATCTTCCCACTCCTTTTTTTCCCGGTCGAGAGCTGTCCAAATCTCATTCTTTTCGATCTTGTACCTTAACCTTAGTACACTGCACACCATCGATAAAAAAAAGAAAACTAGAGGATCCAGGTTAGTTTCCCAACCCAACGGATCGTAACCTTGGGGCGACCTCCGTGGGTCACCCCCATTATGATCTCAAAGATAAGGGGAGCACGCCGGTCCCCCACTGTGCTGGCTAGTTAGTAAACTAGGATGTTGCTGAGCAAACTAGCCCGGTAATGGTCACTTTCACAATCAAAGCTGCCTTTCATGGTCTTGGAAGCAAGTTGCCAAACTCGCGAACGTAGCAACAACCGTTTACACGCCATAGCTATTGGTTCGCCTTTAATCGCTACTCGGAACCTCTGGCTTCAAATATTGAATTACTTCAAAGGGAGGAGACTCCAATCTCAGGTAACAATTATGCTGAGACTTTGGTAACTAAACTCACCATGGACCGTACTCGTCTTAGAGCTATTTCGACTTATTCAATTGAAAAAAGAGCACTTCCTTACCTAATCAAACCGGATTTCCCGCATCGAGAAAATCGAGCTTATTAGATAAAATAGTAAGGCCTGCCATTAGAAGAAACCAAAGGCAATTAGTTCATCTTTGAATAGGTAGCCCGGTTAACCAGACAACCTGGAGGGACTTCCTGCCATACAGGAAAGGAAAGACCTGGGGCCAGTACTCCCCAACTTGGGAACTCCGCTTATAGCGAAGGGGGGGAGCAGCTTTTTATGCGACACTACTCTGGCGAAGAGTGAACCGAGACTCTTTTTATTGAGATTTCCCTCGGGTTTCTGCTTAATTACTGGCGTCCACCTTTTTCATCCCGATCTGTCTTTCCGGGCCTATCGATGACCAGGGATCCGGAGGAGAAACCAAGGCCTTCCCACAAAAGGAGTGGAGGGCAGGCAAAGAAAACTACCTTGACGAGCTACTAGTAAAAGGAATGAATCTCGGGTACCTTCCACAAATGGAGGATGAGCAGAAGGAGCTGCAAGCCCTTTTTCTTTATTCTTTCGAGCGATGACCTCAAATGATCAATACCGCAAAAGAAAAGGACCAAAGTCCCCTATTTAGTGGCAGCCGGGCGGAGCTCGTCGGGACTAAGGGCACGGACTTCGAGCAATCCTTTGTTAGAAGGGGAGAACGGAGGTTTCATTATCGATAAGCTAATCCGGCTTGTAGTTTGAGGGAGATACCCGGCTGGTGGGGGTCTCTGACCCATAGACTTGACTCTCACAAAGGCGGAAAGGAGGACTTCTTTGATAATAGCAATTTTTTAGACCGGGAAAGAAAAGAGAAAAGAAGACCGTCCCATCTTGCGAGATCTCTCCATGATAAAGAAATCAGTTGAGACTGAGTAGGAGTACAACACCCTTACTGACGATACACCAAATGGTGAAAAAGTTCCTCAGAAGATCCCCTGCAGCAGTTAGACTGGCTTGGTACTGCTACTGTCACTCCACTGATTCAAAAGGGTTTCCTTCGGCCTGCCGCCGATTTAGAGTTTATACTTATAGCATACCGTCTCGATGGTTCCCCTCTTTACCAATCAGTACATTCCCCTATCTCTAAAGGGCTGCTTTAGCTCCTCAATTCGAGAATGGAAGACTCGTACCTGTTGCTGACTGGGAGTTTCCTATTGTTGCCTATTACGGCACCCCTCTATTAGATTAGAGGGCAGACTAAAGATGAATCAGGGGTGGGACATCCGCGATTGTGACGACTGTGTTTGGGGCAGATTAACAGAGGCAGAACAAACAAGAATAAGAAGTCCATCAAACAGATCCTAGAAGAAAGAGCAGGTTCCGAAGAAGCAGCAGCGCCCGACCAGTCCGAGTTGACACATATGATGGGGGAGTTAGAACAGCTCAAAGGACAAATGAAGATGATGGTGCAACTAATGACAGCTATGGTATCCTCCAGGGGAATAGAGCCCTCCTCCCTCAAGTCCAGCAGCACAAAGAAGAAATGGACAAGAAGGTCAAAAAGAAGAGGGAATCCGATCCCCTCCCAATTCTGCCATCTCGCCTACTTCCAGAATTGATTGCATCCAAACTGATCACTCCCATGCCTCCTAAACCGGCGAATCCTCAGGCTCCGGGACCAGATGCAAGATGTGAATATCATATTGGAGGTATACGTCATTGGACCAATGATTGCTACCATCTCAGGCATCGGATCCAAGATCTTCTGGACCATCAGTTGTTGAGTTTCTATTTGCGAGGGAGGAATGCGTATGTCTTACGCTTTGAAGAATCCATGCCCTTCATTGCAGGATGAATCAGAGAGTAGTAGTCTATGCAAGAAGAGAGAGAAAGACGTCCCAGATACAACCACCCATTTCACTCAAAGATAGGCTCGTTTGGCCTAAGGTGAAAGACGCGGATTACACAGACAGAGATTAACATGATATAACCCCCGATCCGGCCTCAACACAGGAAGAGCCCTGATCTGCACAACGTTATATCCCAGATCGTTCAGAATGCACCAAAGAGGCCTACGTCCTACCAAGCCCCTCGATCCACCTACCTAGTACCAGTTCCATCACAACCGCAGCCCCTTGTTCTCACCATTCCAAGCGCATCATATTTCGCACCATCAAATCCTCACACTCAGACCCACCCCAAAACCGATGGTTCTCACCTATCCAAAGATTCAGCTGGACAGGCATGAGGCATTCTTCTGAGTTGATTGGCCTATGACATTCCCCTGAAAAGAAAGAGTTGAATCTTGACCTCCGGCTTAAGGGGAAGAAGAGCTTAGTTGACACCAGTTCTGTTATCGTCAGAGTCAGACTGTATCTTAACGATGGATATTAGCTCTGTCTGCTAGTTGGCTGTTGATTTCATTTAGTTGACCGAGAATCAGGAGCAGCACCATAAGGGGTCGGCGCCAACAACGGCTGCCTTTACTCGACAGTACACGTTCGCTTCGCTCACTAAAAACAAGCAAGGGATACAACCAGCTTTCGCTTACTTGTGCGGAGCTTCCCTTCCTTCGCTAGCTCGCTGCTCCAGATAACGAATACAAATAAATAAGGATAAATAAGAATGAATGTCACGTACGGCGCTGCCGAAGGAGCTCTTTTAAGAGCCCACCTCGAATACTAAAGAAAGGAGTGGCTAGACAGGCAACCAAAGGATGAGGGGCAGGCAGGTAAAAGGACTAAATAAAGTAAGATTAACCAGAATATACGTTGCTTACGGCACGGCAGAGCCAGCTCTTGAGTTAACTCGGATAAGCTACCTTTTAAAAACACTAGTCAAAGGCAACAGCTTCCAAAATCACACCTTCTGAGTTCGGGGAGACCTGTGAAGAGCGAGAAGAGAACTCAAAACAAGGGCGTAAAGCAACTCGTCTCTAATAGAGCATGTTGTTCGGAGTCAAGAAGGGCAATGCATTCGGATGCTTCATTTAGGAGGAATTCCAGTACATCATGGCGTGGATAACCATAAACATAACCAAATGCAAATGGAATTGAAATGAATGAGATTTAGGAGAGGAAGAAGAAGAAGCAGACGAGTACGGTTCATACGGTTATGCCGCATCTCCATCTCTAGGAGAAGCAGCTAGATCGATTCCTAAACCGCTAATGCCCCCTCTTCCAACTGAAACTCATTCAACAGGAGCAATTGCAGCTTCTTCTATTCTCTGTTTTCCTACCCGTTAGGAGCTCATAACTCGTTGCCTTGAGGATGTCACTAGTGCTTCGCACCTTGCTTTCGCCTGCTCTTCTCACTTTGCTTGGATTGCACCTTGAGCTGAGCCGGGTGCAGATATGCCGACAACCTTGACAATTCTTCTTTTTGCTCCTATTGTGAAGAGCTCAACCGGGAACCGAACTACTTTAAGAGTGGGGTTACGCCCTTTCCTACGTGGTACGAGCTAGTTTCTTAATCCCTCACCCATGCCTTACCCTAGATCATCCTTCATTTTATATGATCTACATTCTATATGTAATTTTTCCCAGGCTATAGTCTGACTAAATTTAAGAATGACCAGCACATGGACCGGATTGGTACTCGAAGGGCTTCCCCTTCCTCGGCCCCTTTCTTCTGTCTTTGACTGACCACAAAAAAGACAACAAATAAACGGAGACGTGTCACCAAAGCAACACTTTCAGGATTAATTACAGGCCATGGTGATCTTCGATCTCCACCATTGGCTTGACCTGAGGCATCGGGGACTCACCACAACCTCCATGCCCATCCAGAGCAGCACACGTTCCTTCCATCGTCTGATCTCCTCCTGAGACTTCTGAGCCTCCTAGGATACTGTCGTAAGCCGCACAGGATTAATATGTGGAAATGGCAAGTACACACTGTGCACCACGATCTTGACGTTGCGGATGACGTCCGGCACCTTAATCCTCATCGGCGCCGAGGTCAAACCTCCACCGGCACCAGAGGTTGTGATAAGCAGCGGTTGGCCTCGTTCCAATGTCGGCGGAGCAGTCCCCACCGGAAGCTTCTCCAGATCCGCGATCGACAAGAAATGGTTCGGCACAATGTGGAACCTGACGTTGCTGATATGATATAAGAGTGAGAACCGGAGAAGATCGAAAGGTCGTCAACGGCGAAGACCGTCATATTGTATTGTTAAGAGTCACAAGCTCGGCGTACTTCACCTTCATAGCGAGGGCTAGGATGCTGAAGCCATTGTTACGGAGCCGGAGCATGGCATCTCTGAGCATCAGGCGCATTATAGCAGGCTGCACCGAGCCGGAAGTCTGGATATGTTGACCAGAATGATGATCTGGATGGAACGGGAACGAGAGCGAGGTCATCCTCTCCACGTCGCAAGAAAACGGAGAGAGCGGAGAGATGAAACCTTGAAGGCCATGAATAACCACCATGCCGTTGTTGAAGAGATCAGGTTGCGTGATCTCCACCCCTCCGATAAAGACCTTAGCACTAGCAGTTGTGCTGGTCTTTCTATTGACCGAATCAGAGGTGAGGGTGATGCAACGGCCTGGACTCAAGGTCTCGATCTTGGTACCAAAAGCAAGTCTCCGCATATAATCAATTGTGAAGAGACCAGGAAGTGCTCACGAAGGAGGTTAGAGAAAGAGCAAGAGAAGCAGGTGCAGAGGGAGGCATCTGATGGAGCGAAGATCGTAGAAGGACCGGTCCAGGCAGAGGCAGCGGTGGCCGCGGAGTCAGAGAGTGAAGGAGCCGCCGTGGCTAGCTCGTGGAAGCCGAGATGGGACAAGATCGGAGGGAGGAGTGCTGTGTGAGAGAAGAACGAGTGTTCTTGGAGTTCTTGTGGAGTCGACGGTGTAGTTGCCGTTGTGGAAGGTGTGAAGCTTGCTTCCAGTCCTTCAATGGCGGTCACCCTCGGGTTGCAGAGCATTGCGAGGATCGAGATTGCGAAGAGCACTGTGAATCGCAAAGAGATGTCCATGGCGGAGAGAGAAAGAAGAGTGAGAAGGCCAGTAAGAGAAGGGTTTCCTTCAGAGAGAATGCAAATAAAAATGAAAGAAATGAGGAGGTAGAGGTATTTATGCGCGAAACTATGAGTGAGGGAGCGGTTTAGAGGCGGTGGTTAGAGAACGATCACGTGCGCGTGAAAGGAGCGTGGAACAGGAATCGGCGAAGCATGACTGTTGCGTGGTTGTTAGAACGTTCTTGAATCTTATTTCAGTTATATTTGGCGGGAAATGTGAAACGGAACGGAAAAGTTTGTAATTTTCTTAATTCAATCGGAAAATTGTTACAAGGCTCGGGAGGGCCAGGATTCATCACTCCAACTTATGATGAGTCAGGCCGGCCGCAATGCTGCGAATTTCCGAGCCCTGTTATACCGGGTAAAGAAAGCCTCAACCAGAACTAAATGTGCCACGGGAAAAAGAATTCTGGGCCCTCTCCTATTCTATATAAAGGTCCATCATAGGGCCCAGAAAGACAGCCGAGAAGTCCATTTTCCTAAGGTGACAAAGAGTGGGCCCAACATATAACCCCAAGCAATCTAACAAGCACACGCAGTCACATAAGACAGGGTTTTCCCATGGGAAATTTCTAAGCTATCTAGTGTGGTAGGACTTTCTTTGATGGTTCATGTAGGCTTGGGTCTTTCATTCGGGCCCTATTGGGGCAGGCACCCTGTGGGCCAGCCAATGCGTATAAGCTTGGGCTTTCTTAACGTGGCTCATTTGACGACTCAGTACATGGATGTCACGAGTCTATTGGCATAGAATATCGAATCTTTTCCACGTAAGCTGGTTGTACAAAGTTTGTTTGTTCATACAGGCAGTGTGATTGGGGGAGATTTTGTTTGCTCCGCAAGGTAGCCAGAGCCAGCCAGTTTTTCATTAAACAGGCATGATAGTCTTCAACTGCAGAAAAGTAGTGCGGAGAACTAGCCAGAATTGTGCCTGCCATCAAATTCGGTGACGCATGGCGGGATTCCTCTACCACTCTCTAAATGGAGGCTCAATAAGTGTCTTCTTCATCAAAATCAAAGAAATTTCGTAATAGCATAGCTATGGATGTTGCAACTTCCAACAGGCTTTCCGCAATTGATGCGGAAATGCGTCAAATACAACAGGCGATTCAAAACCGCCGGAGAACTCTCAATTTATTTTTAAGGAATATTCGAGCGGTAGATTCAGCTGCGGCAGACGAACGCATTCGCACTTCCGCAGCAAACATAAGGAATTTGGAGCTAAGGCTGGAAGTGCTGCGGAAGGAGCAGCTCGAACTCATTTCGGAGGCTGTGTCCCGGCTGTCACACTCGGTGACAGGCAGGGAAGACTAGAAAAAAAAGTAGTTCCTTTATCTTCTTTCTACTTGTTAAGGCCTATCCTTTGACTTATTTCTGTTTCGAAATTAATTAATGTAGTTAGCATAACAGAATGCTTTTAAAGCTCTAGTTCTCTAGGAAAGTCATATGTGGTTTTTTATGTAATGTAGTGTTTTATGTAGTAGTAATTAAGAAATCTTTTGGATTAATGTTTTTTCTCGATTGATAGAAGGACGGATTATATTGTTTTGAACCTTGCTCGCATAAAGTCGGATTTGAATTTCAATCCAACAATCAGGATGGATAGAAAGACATACCATCTGCCCTTTGATTCTCTGGCCGAGTTGGAATTGCATTTTTAGGGGGCAGAAGTTTTTACATTTACATGAGTAAGTGGGAATAAATAATAATATAATTTACTGATGCCTACCGGAAAGCTCAGTAGGGGCTGAGCTAGACAAGCAACTGTCAGCCCTCCAAACAAATAGGCAGGGGAGAGATCCTTACAAATTTTAGATCCGGCTTAAAAGAAAAAGAAAAAAGCATCTATTATATTTATTTATTATACAAACAAATACATATATCGATTCAGTGAGCTAGCCCGCTACAGATGATTGCTGCCTTGCACTTCCAACCGGAAGATAAGATGCCAGGGACAAATAACTTAAAAAAACCTATTATTTTCACAGATCTGCTAAAAAAGCCGATTTGAGATCGTTTATCCAGGAAAAGGCTACATCTATCGCAAACCTTAAACTCGTGATTGAACTAAATAAAGGAGGCCATTAAGAAAGAAGGTTTTTATCACTACACGAGTAAGAAGTTACTAGCCGCCTACTCTATATCTATAAAGAGAGACGGATTTCGCCTGCCACTCTACCGAGCTAACCAGAGCAGATGAGCATCTCTTTCAAGAAAGGATTGAACAAGTGATTAAACATCTGGCGGGGGAATCGACCTACTTTTTCAGATGATTTGTGGACGGATGGCCAATAGCCCCGTTACCAATTCAACCGATTGAGAGAGAGAGGCCCATGCTTTCCTTAGTTTGGATTTCGAGAGGTTGGTCTGGCCGATACCATCCCCGAGTGGGATTGGGCTTTTTGTACCTAGTGCCTAGAGAAGTGAGTAGGTTACCTGCTAGTGGGTTTAGGATTGTTGATTCTTCACTGAGTTCCCCTTTCATTCCCGAAATAGGGCCCCAATTTATACTATACAGACGATCAACTGATTCTTGATCCTTTGAGGATGGATGTAAATGAGGGCACGTAACGATGCTTGAGTTGACGGTCTACCCTGTCAACACGATCAACCAACTCTTGAATTGTGCGGCAATCCTCTTTGTAGATCATCGGTCTTTGTCTTGCCATGGTTTGAATTGGGAAATTCGGTTCTTGGTCTGATACATAGGGCAATCCACTCGAGTATGCGACTGCCTAAAGATGATAGACCTGCATGCGATTGATAGAAGGCTTCGACCTCCGGCACGCATCTCTTTTCTTCCCACGCATCATATAAGTAAGCCATATCTAAGGAGCTCTAAAGTAAACCCAAGCTAAGTAAACTTAGCTTAGCTCGAATTGGATTTCTTACTCCAGAAAAGACAGACTAATCTTAAATAATGCGCACACGTGAAAATTACCCCGCAGGCTGACTCTTCCAATCCAACTCGAGAAAAAAAAGCTGGGACTACGACTTGCTTAGTGCAGGGCTGCTTGTCGTGATTGGTTGGACACTCTATTAAGCTTTCCCAGCAAGTCTATTGAATGGGGTACGAAAGATTGCTATTCAAAGCATCGTTAAGAGCTTAAGTAATACCTGGGGGGCTTCTAGGGAGTAGTCAAGATAAGATGACTCTGATCTTTCCTTCTATGGAGCCGGATGTGAGCTTCTCGCCTACTGATCTTACTCAAAAAGAGTCAATGGGAGCGGACACATCAATAGCAGCAGACGCAGAGGAAGAAATCCTTGCTCTTCGGGCTAAGATGCTGACTTTTCCGTGGAAAGAGTAATGAGAGGAAAGCCTTGACCTTCCCTTGTTCTACCCTTCGAACTCGGAGATTGAAAGGTGATTGAAGAAGATCACTCTATGCAGCGACAGAGGCAAGATCTCTATATGTTGATAGGACTGGGTCCCCCTTTAGAGATAGGGGGAGAGATAAAGCAATCGGCAGGGAGGCATTACTCCCACACGGAAAAAAAAACGTGCTACCAACCTTTCCTTCCTCCTCTTCTGGGCATGTCTGACTAGTGTAATCAGTCCCTTGCTTTCCTTCCCCGCTGT